AAGTGGATAGTCTCCTATTTACTTTTCTGCCCTTGTTTTAGTTTTTTCATTTAGTATGTTGAAAGAGACAATGATTTCAATTTTTAAATCATTGTCTCTATACTATAATATAAATATAATTTTATAATTGATCTAATTCAATTTATTAAATCATTTTTTTTTTACTCTTAAATATAGATCTTATAATTATAATATAGATCTTATAATTGATCTAATAAGATCTAATAAAGTCAAAACAAGAACAAGTAATGTATGATTTTCCAATTATTGAAAGTTCTATTTCAATTATTGAAAAATGTGTTTCAATTGCTTACGGCATTGGTTTCTTTATTGAATTGGCTTATTTCATTGGTGATTTCTTTATTTAAGGCATTGTTTAAGGGATTGTTTTCTTTATTTAAGGGATTGTTTTCTTTCTTTAAGGCATTGTTTTTTTTATTTAGGGTTTTATTTAGGGCATTGTTTTCTTTCTTTTTTTAAGAAGCTTATGTTATTTATTTAAGAAGCTTATGGCATTCGTGAGTTCAGTTTCATTTTTTAGCAATTATAGCAATTAATAAAAAAAACATACAAAAAGATAGCAAAAAACATACAAAAAGATAGCAATTAATAAAACACACATACAAAAAGAAGGTCTCAAAAAACAAAAGGCAAGGATTTATCTTGGCAGGCATCCCCTACTACTGGGGGGGCCTACTGGGCTATTAGCTCAGTGGTAGAGCGCGCCCCTGATAACTGCGTCGTTGTGCCTGGGCTGTGAAGGCTATCAGCCACATGGATAGTTCAATGTGCTCATCAACGCCTGACCCAGAGATGTGGATCATCTAAGGCACATTAGCATGGCGTACTCCTTCTGTTCGAACCAGGGTTGAAAACTGACTTTTTTTTAGCAGGAGGATAGATGAGGTGATTAAGGTGAGATCGAATGTAGATCAAATTTTCTATTCATTCGTGGGATCTGGGCGGTCCTGGGCGGCCATGTATTTTGGCTACCTTTTTTCGAGAATCCATGCATATCTTATCAGTGTATGGAAGGCTATCTCTCGAACACAGGCTGAAGTTCTTATTATTAAAGCCTAAATGTGTAAAAAAACACCTAACAACACATCTTCACAGACCAAGAACTACGAGATCACTTTTTATTCTAGGGTGACGGAGGGATCATATCATTCGAATTCATGCTTTTTTCTTTGCGTGGGATGCGGGAAATATAGGTCCGGCCGAGAGACTTTTTCTTTCTAAACCTATATGGATAGTTTTCAATTACTATGAACAATTTCCGGATCACTAGATTAGGAAATCGTTATTCGTCTCCTAATAAACGATGAGAAAAGCAGGATCGAAAAAGGATCTTGGAGTGTCTGGGATTGGGTTAGGAGGATCTTATTAATACCTCCTTTTCTCTTCTCATCCAAATTTTGACTTCTTTTCTTGCCGTTGGTGAAGAAAAAGGAAGGAGAGCAAGTACACTTGGAGAGCGCAGTACAGCGGAAAATTGTATGCTGTGTTCGGGAAGGATGAGTCGCTCCTGAATGAAGAGAGAACTTATTTTCATCGAATCATAGGTGCGATTATTTACTTCACGGGCGAGGTCTCTGGTTCAAGCCCAGGATAGCCCACCCATTATGCGCTATGTAGTAGGATTGTTGTCTGCTTCATTTATAGCCCACCCATTATGCGCTATGTAGTAGGATTGTTGTCTGCTTCATTTATAGCCCACCCATTATGCGCTATGTAGTAGGATTGTTGTCTGCTTCATTTGATATCTACGGGGATATAGCTCAGTTGGTAGAGCTCCGCTCTTGCAATCGGGTCGTTGCGATTACGGGTTGGATGTCTGATTGTTTAGGCGGTAATGATAGTATTTTTACCTGAACCAGTGGCTCACTTTTTATCAGTAATGGGAGAAAGGACCGTAACATGCCACTAAAAAACTCTATTAAGACGAGGATAGACTGTCAAGAACGTAGAGAAGGTAGGGTGGGTAGTTGGTTAGATCGAGTATGGATCGTACATGGTCCATAGTTGGAGTTGGCGGCTCTCCTAGGGATCTTTCTTATAGGATCCTCGGGGAAGAGGATCAAGTTGGCCCTTGCGAACAACTTGATGTACTATCTCCCTTCAACCCTTTTTAGCCCAAAAAAACGGGGGCAGAAGGAAAAGTCATGCCATGGACCGACCCCATCATCTCCACCCCGTAGGAACTACGAGATCGCTCCAAGGATGCTTTCGTCATCCAGGGGTCACAGACCGACCACAAACCCTGATTTGAGAAGTGGAACGCATTAGCTGCCCCTTCTGATTGGGCAGGAAGGGTCGGAGAAGGGCAATCTTTTTAAGATAAGACCAAAGAGTTGGTGGAAAAAAGAAGAGCTTTTTGTTCCTGGTTCTTCCGGAGTTTGAATTCTTAAGAACTTCAAGGGGCAACATTGCTTTTGGGAGGAGTTGCTCTTTGGAGAGCACAGTACAATGAAAATTGTGAGCTGTGTTCGGGGGGAAG